TGGAACTAATCATGCCTTTACGCCTATCGTCGTAGAAGCTGTTCCTAGGAAAGATTATGGTTCTCGGGTATCTAATCAATTAATCCCCCAAACCGGGGAAGCTTAAGCGGAAATGAAAGAGTAGGGTGGGGGGGAAGCCACTAAATTGAAGGCTTCGCTCGCTCGAACGCTCGTTTAGTAAACTACGAGTGGAATGCGTAAGCCCCTTTAGAGATAGGGGCGAGTACTACACGAGCTCGTAAGTAAAGTACGGAACGAGCTTTGGCTACGAAGCAGAGCGACCTCGTCTTGCTTGCTTCTGGCGAAGCTTCTAGCACTAGATAATAGGCATTCTTGTATGGTAGGAATACTCGTTTTTAGGCCGACCACTACATAGGAGCGATAGCAAAGCCAAGCCGTATAAAGGCGAGCAGCCCTTATAGCAATAGCAAACGGCCTACTTATAGCCTCCCGGAAAATCCACTTTTTTCGGGTGTCTCATGTCTCAGAGCGCGGTGAACACGGGTTATGACAATAAATACGGTGTTTCTGGCCCCTGGCAAGAAGATATTTATCGAAGTTGGGGACCCAAGACAACGAAAAAGAGTAACCGACGGGAGCTCAATCAGAAGATGTTTATAGAAGTTGAGGAGCTGGTCGGGATGTTCCGCTGGTGGCAACGCGCTCGGTTCCTATAGATCTACATCTACATGTGCGACGAGTGACGTGCTATCTTTTGAGTTCCATTCAACTCGTGTAGACTTAATATAATATGCTATGAATTTCATAGCGGGTTGCAACAAGCACCGATCTTTAAGATCTAGGGGCGGCTTTCTATGAAGAATTCCTCTTTTTTTGAGGAACGAAGTAGCGTGGAGGTTCGAGTCCTCTTCAAGGCAATATATTAAATATTGAGAATGCTCATTGACTTGGAATAAGTTCGGCAGCGGATCATCAAGATTCCTGTTTTCAAACTTGCCTAAGCTCTCCATAGCTTTATTTTCTTCTTTTTTTGCGAGCTCGCAGGTTTAAAAAGGAGAACTTCCTTCCGCTTAGCAAGAGAGCAAATAACTGCCTTTCACTTGATCTCACTCCAGCAATGGAAAGAGGAAGTACTGGGACAATGCCAATACAAGTAACAAGTCAATCCACTCCTCACTAACTTCTACAGACTCCACTCAGGGAGGAAATAACTCGTCATATCATATGACAAGACGAGGGGGTGCCTTTGCCCGAGAACCTGAAACGGATTCGTGAACAACTGCAGCTCATACTCCTAACTGGGTTTCAATTAAAAAGGCTAAAGGAAAAGCCGCTTACTTAGACGATAGGGCTATCTTCTCCGGCTAACCGATAGGCATGGTGATAAACCTCAAAACAAAAGAAGAGCACTGCGTGGAAAAAATAAGCCTGGTTTCGTCATACAATTGCGTTCCTTTCCAGAGTAGATCGTAAATCCCTCACGGGCTAACCACAGGGCCCCACCCCTTTCGCGTTCCTACCCAACTTCTATTCAAAAAAAAGCTTCAACTCTTTCTCTATGCAATGTGTGACATATCTCGGTCTGGAGTCGAACCAGTGCTATGAATGCTCCACGCCATTCATTCACAGAGCTACGAGATCGATGCGTTAAGCATAGTTTCTCTGTCTCCAAATCCGTATCATCTTTGGTATCCAATCAAACCACTGCTACTCTCACTAGGATTTCTATTCTATTAATTAATTCGTCGAGCTGCGATATTTATCATTATAGTATTTCGGCGAAACCAGATGATTTGAGACGAAATTCCTCTTCCTACCTCCCAAGATGCCCCTAATAGATGTTTCAATTCCAGTTCCTGGGAAAGAGGGTAGATAGCGTCAGCCAGTAAGGCAATTGAGTGAAAGACGTTCTTCGAATCGGCTTGCATGTGTCATTTTGTTTGATTCTGCTCTTCCGGAATGGAAGAAAGATATAGAGGGCGCTCCACTCCCAAATTTGAATGTGTAAATCATGCCTCCTGCCTTCCCCCTTCGCTGATTTAGAGAGGCAGGTGAAGCCCTTTCATGCTTAGATGAATGGGTTCCGTCAATGTTGTTGGCTTTCGTGAGTGAAGAGTGGCCAAGCGGTGTATTTCAGAAAGACTAAGACGAGACCAAGTACGGATACCGGGCAAATGCCCGATGAGGTTCTTTCTCTTTCTACTGGTGGCATCAGCGAGGATCTAGACATTATTTGATTGGAAATTGTTGTGCGTTTGAAGGCCTCTTTGTCGCTGTCTGTGGGGCCCCCCTCTAAAAGAAGTTGATCAAGCGCTTTCTCTTTACAAAGATGCTCAACGAATCGTTTTTCACTATTTAAGCTATCAATACGGTATGCTGGCGAGCTTTAGGAATGGGAATAATAGTGGTTGTGCTTATGAGAATGTAAAGAAAGCTACAGTCATCCTTTAGGTAGGAAGCACTCAACGCTGGCTTAAGACCAGCTTTAGTAAGGCAATTGGAATACATAGGAGATGAGGGCTTTCGGATTCAACTAAGAGCCAGGAAGAGTCGCTAAGGCAAGAGCCAAGATCACAATAGTCCTCTTGAGGTTTTGAGATCGGAGAGGAGAGGCTTTGCCCCTTCCTAAAGTTCTTGACTCAATGCCAAGCGATTTGCTAACCGGTCCCCTTACTTAGAAGGTCAGGGAGACAAGGTCAAGGTAAGGATGGACTAATGAGTTTTTCCCTTTTTTTAAGTAAATTTCCTGCTATTCAATAGTGGTTAACTAGCTGCTCACTTGAACAACCAAACTGGTTTTCTTTCAAAAAAAAAAGATTTATTAGACTCGGGTTCACTCCAAAAATGGAAGAGCTTAGCAAAGAAAGAAGAAAAAGGGTGACCTCCGTCTTGGTAATGAACAATAGATCCCTAGCGGTTGTTCTGACATGTGATTAACCGAATCGGCTGCGTAGCCCTCTTTCACAGGGGAGGTGTGGCGGCATAGCCTGCTTCCAGAAAGTCATTCATGTTGAAGGTGGTCGCCCATTTACTTAGTTTTAAGCACTTCTTCTTATATGCTCACTTCGATGCTCGATTTTTGCCTTGCTTCGGGCCCTCGCCCGGAGAACGCTGGAGACGTAGCAGACATGTCCCAAGGAGAACGACCATGCCCGGAAACCACAGGTGGCGTGGAAGACTGGTTCCCGAACAGAATTAGTCGAAAGCTAAAATAGAGAGTCCCAGAAAGAGAAAGAAAGGGTGAGGAAGGAAAAAGAAAGGAAAGGGGCCCATCGACTGGGTAAACAGAGTCTCGGAATCAAAATGAGAATCGTCGAGGCCCCCTACGTCTTTAAAAAATAATGACCCTATTAGGTATTAAAAAATCCTGCCTTCTTGGCTTGTTTCATTCTTATTCCATCCATTTCTCTAATAATAATAATAATAAATAGAAGCAAAAACAGAATGAAACTTTGTATGCTTAACAAACCCATTTCGGGGAGCATCTGCCTGGTCCTTACCTTACCTGTTATGAGTGCCCCAATTCAAAAAATCAAACGGCATCATAAGGGTCATTCGCACGTCACATCCACGGGACCAAGGTTCTCCATTTTTTCAATGCCATAGAAATAGAAAGTTTCATGTGGCGGGTCGAATCACTTAAAGTCGAGATTGGGTTGGTCTTTCGTGAACACTCCTGGGTGAAACCCTAGCTCTGGTTCAGACATGTGATTGATATGATAGATAATCGTTTTTTTAGCGGTCATTCTGAGAAGTTCGTTTGAGAACGGTCGATACCCTCGCGGGCATCCTTTAGGTTCACCACTGGACTTGTAAAAACCTTGGTCTATGGCAGCGCTCGAAATCCGTTTTTCAGGTTTTCCCTTAAGAGAAGTCTCGGATCAGGACTTGTTTCAATAGCCTTTCGGAGGAGTGAACCATCAGGCAGAATGGATACCGAGTTCGGGGGGCAGGTTATAGCTTTCGAGCGAGACAACTCATCAACGATTGGTGCAGGATTGACCACTCAGCTATCCAAGTTACGTAAAAGACACATTTTTAAGTTTTTCCCTGCCTCATGAGGGCACACTTTGAGTCCCTGTCTGAAGCAAATGCTGGAAGTCCAAGATGGTGGTTTGGAACATACAAGAGGACACCTGATCCACGCTCTCTTCCCTTGGTAAAGAGGAATTCTAAATCTAAATCAATCATTTGATCAAACAAAAAAAGTACTTGGGCCTTAGAGGCGGGAAGCGAAGGGAATAGGAAGACCAGGAACGAAGTCACTCGACCAAAAGAAGGTCTTATTTGAGTTCAAAGCGAGGAGCCAGAGACAGATTGCAATTGCAAAAGCCAACTCTAAGAAGCAGCTTTACGGGCCAAAGGAGAAAAAAAAAAAAAGGGGAGCTTAACATATATAAATAGGTTACACACTAAAGGAAAGATAGATTCTAGTTAGCCTACCCGACTACACAAGATATTCTACATGTGGTTAACAAAAGAGTCACTGGTTATTGGCCTCAAGGCAGAGACGAGCTGACTAGACTCTTTTTCGAAATTGCGTAAGTTAAAGTTAAGTAAAGTAATAAAAGAGAAAGGGCTGACAGTTGCTATTGAATCAGCCGGTATAGAAGAGGCTAGTACACAAGCTACTAAAGCTAGCCAGGGAAGTGGGACAGGAACCTTAACCATCGACTTCTTACTTTCCTGTTCTGGTGGAGTCTTCTCTAAAGGCACTTCCGGGGGTGAAAAAGAATAGGAATCGATTGAAGAAGAAAGAGATATTATCTTATCATAGTATAGAAGCGGAATAGGAGCAGATGGTTCATAGTTCATGTAGAAGTTGATTAGTTAGAGGAGGTAGCTGTGATGTGATAGCTGTTGTTGAATCAGTTGCCTTTGGCGTAATATATATATAGTTTAAAAAAAATCCTATCTGCCTTAAGGAATGAATTTATAGAGATAGAGGAAGAGAAGAAGCTATTTGCGGGAGAAGGGCGGTTAGCAAGAAGGTTTTTGAATCAATAAAGGAAAAATGCGCTCCTCTTTCATCAGCTGTTGGGAATAGAAGGGGAATTGATAAACCTTCCTACCAAAGAATCTTTCTAAAAGCTATTCCTTAGTGAGTGTTAATCCGATTCTAGGCTTTGATTATCCCCACTGGCACCGAAACAACTTCTTGTTCCCGGTCCCAAACGCCTATTCAAAACTAAGAGGGGGTAGCCGCCAAGAAGAATGATTTTCCGAGGGGTCAAATAAAATAAGACTGACTTTCGAGTAATACAGGGACGGACTGAGACTCCTAACTCCCAATGCAGGAGCAGGAAGATAAATGAAGGGGGGGTTTGTTTGCTTGCTTAGTCTTATTGAGCGAGAAGTTCGTATTCTTATATCGCTAAGCTACGTTTTCCTATGAGAGAAACATTCCATTTCAATTCCAAAGACGGAGATGCAATTTCTCTCTCTGCTATGTCATAAGGTAGCTCGCGGATGGGTCTTCATTGCATACTAGCTTCAGTGGGAATAAGAAGGTGTTCCGTTAGTGTTCTCAGCGACCTTGCTTGGTCTCAACAATTTGGCTTTTACACGGAAACGAAGACTTTCTAGAACAAATATTAAACCTTCACTCTTTGCCAAGATAGTACGAATTAAGTTCTTAGTGCTACCTAGCCCTATCTAGATGGAGAATTGCATATATAAGAATAGCTGTCGCTTCGCTCGAGTGACTACGTATCTGCCCCTTCGACATAGATGAGATTGGACTGTCTTTGGCCTAGAAGAATGGCACTTGACTTGCCTTTTCTTGGTCGGTTCGAATCCGGCCCAGTCCTAGGGACGCACGTAACAGACGTTCTTATTAACTAGAACCTGGAGTGACAAGCCGGCTACCAGCACGGAGCCAAAGGATCTTGGTTGAAACTTTGGCACTGTGGACACCAGCTAACGTAGGTGACCCTTCAATGGATTTGCATGAAGGCTCCCCTTTACCTTTGGTAGGCATTACCCCTATCTCACCAAATGTCGGGACAGAGGTACTGGTGTGAAGAGGGCGTATACCAAAGTTAATCATGAATAACATCCGTCAGTTTCTTCAACGTCATCTTCCTATTTATAAGTCACTGCTCCTACGGGTTTTCTTAGTAATTTTGATTTTATTAGTTTTTTAAGTTTTTTTTTTACTTTTTCATATTAGTTATTTCTTTCGGCCCGCGGCTGTTTGCCCTTTGTGTGGGGTTTTTACCGCGTAAACATATCGTTGTCTTGCTCCTGGTTGTGTGGATGTTCTTTGCTGTTTACGTTTATATCCATTTGAATGCTTAATTGTGGAATGAACGGCGGCTTAACAGAAGTAAGGATAGTTTTTAGGACTGAACACGGGTTACAATCCTTAACGTTTCCGGATTTTTACATAATTCAAATTTGAACTGATTGTTAGACAGTGTAGCCTATTCACCCCCCTCTAGGGGGGCCGTCCTAGTAATTTGGCATCGGAGCGGGTCACTAGATATACTTAGTGAGATCCGTGGATAGTGCTAGGACGTATCGTGCTTCGGGGTCAGTTTCTCATCCACCGTTTCTTGATGAAGAACTATGCAAGCGAAGAAGAAAGCCTCCCTCTCCCTAACGGTCAAGCAAGCGAACTTCGCAGAGCCTCTAAACTTCAACAGCTCTCGACACGGTTTGAGAATATTAAGATGTCTGAAGATGAGAAATTCGCAGATTTCTATGCTAGGTTGGGTGTCATTGTAAATGGTTGTTGCAACCTAGGCAATCCAATGCCCGAGGATAGAATTGTCAAGAAGATTTTTAGGTCTCTTCTCATGATGTATTACTCTAAGAAGATTGCTATTGAAGAATCCAAGAATTTGAACACGTACAAGCTTGCAGAGTTGATTGGTTCCATCACGACGTACGAGATGGGGGGAAATCCAGCAAGAGCGTAGCACTTAAGGTTACGAAGTAAAGAGGATGAATACACGTCTGAGAGCTTGTCTACTAAAGAGCAGCTTGCTCTTCTCACCAAGCTGCTCTTTTGGGTTCCTCTTTTCATTCACTCTGGATAACCTAGAGGATTTGTCAGACGATTACTCTATTTATAGATTTTGATTCTATACTGTAAGTGAAATACTCGCTATTGAGTTAGTAAGGATAGGATTAGTAGATAAACTCCCTAAACGCACTCTAAGCTCTCTAGCCGCAGCAGCTTATCCGAACCCGCATTTCGAATAAAGCAAGGGGACTCCGCACTGCCCGCCTCTATTAGACAAGAAAGGAAAGCCCGAAAAGCCAGATCGGGATAAACGGGGACCAGTACTGACTAAAGGAAGCAATGCACGCCTTGGGAGCTCAGCTTACCTCAGAGGTTGCTCAGAGGAGAGCGGCTCATTATGCGACAAACTCATATGTCGCTGAATAGGTCGCTACTCTTTATAGAGATAGTTACCTCGGAAATGGGACACTCATTGGACCTATACAAGACCCAGCAGCAGCTTCTCGAGACTACCGGAGCTACCTTATCAGACGAGGGAAGCTACCCACCTGCAAGAGCTAGGAGCACACTGACGGTAGACCTTCCCTCTTATTGACTTCAACAAACGGGATCCATAGGACAAGGAAGGGGTCTTCCCCTTCTCCCACGAGGGCGGATTTCCTTCGATCTCGGGCAGACTTACTTCCATACAGGGCAGGGGAAGGCCTGACTATATTCCTTGGCAGGAGATAGCGGCCGTGGCCGTGTTCTCGTTCCTAGGATTGCTTTAGGCCAGCCCTTATTCTTTATTCTTTCGATCGATGCCCCTACGTCCACCAGGGGAAGACCCAAACCCACCTTTGTAGTTAAAAACAGACTGAGGACGGGGACGGGAAGTCTCGTCTTCTTGGGAGGGAGGTCAGTAACAGACCCTCTTTGACTACCGGGATAAAAGCCTTTATCTCAACAACGTCCAGTACAGGGAAGGGCCAGCTATGTATAGCCTAAAAACCCCAACCCCGACTTTAGCAATAGCTGCTGGAGAAAGAAGCGACTCACCCAGAAGGAAGAAAAAACTAGGCTCTTACGCAATTAGTAGGGAACAGAAGAGCAACCTACTCTTACCTTTAGGACCGACCAATAACAACCTATTTTCTTACACAATCGGTTGTTGACTAAGATAGGTTGATACTAAGAGAGGGATGCCCTTAGAACAGGATCCAGGCAAAGGGAAGCAAACTCACTTAGGCAGCTAGGAGCACACTGAAGGTATCACGCTGAGTGACTGGAACAAAGTAGCTCCATAGGAGTAGGGGAAGGACGGGCTCTATTCCTGACTTGCGGCAGGTTTAAGCATTCTTTTAGCTCATATGAGAAAAGAACCGTAGGATCTCGCCTCTGTAAAGTCATCCTTATCCAAGCCCAGAGAAGGGAGGAGGCACCTTATCCCACCTTCCAGGACAGGGAAAGGGGGAGCCATGGCTATCCTAACAAAACCGCCCCCGCCTATTTAGTTATTTAAAACCAGCAAGGCGCTTTGCTCGGTCGAAGCTAGGAGAAATTCGCCGTATGGATATCTCTCCATATAAGAAATGGACTAGTCCTCACGGGCAAGCAAAATACCGTAGGCAGCTGATCAATCTAAGCATGAGCAATCTAAGCGGATGTTGCTTCTTTTGCTTAAAAGAATATAAGCTGCTGTTGCTTGCTGTTGCTTTCTTTATCCACCCGAGGGGGAAGAGCGTAGCGAAGGGGGGTAACGATCCAACTCCTGTAGCTAAGTGGGGTCTACGCAGATCGGAGAGTCTCTGGAAAAAAGGGGAAGATCCCGCCTTCACTTGCAGATCCATTGTAGTCGCTCTTTTGAATACAACTGTAAAATAAGAGTAGTACCTATCAGCCACAGCTTACTTCTCCCTCCTCGAGCTTACCTTCTCCTTGGGGTTATCTTCCTTTTTGCTCTTTTTCGGGCTTGCATAGCTCAGGTCGGAGCAAGGTGCCATCGGATCCTTGTCAATGATCGAACTTGCTGCGCATTGACAGATGGTAGCTGCTTGAGATCTTTTGGCTGAATCAAAGCCTGCTACCGAACCTGTATTTTGTGCTTTTTCGAAGGGTAGCCTAGTGTGTAAGTTCTTCTCAGTTGACTCTTTGGATGAGACTCACACTTCTGGTTTGGATCATAGTTTCGAGCATCTGGAATTAGACCAAGGGGAATCCTTTAGGGGGACCCTTTTTCACATGCTTAACAAAGGAAAGTATAATTTTAGAATTTCAATAAAAGGCTAGCTTCAAATGGGAGATCAATTAAGCTTCCAAAGTGGATCCTAGCCCAGCGAAAAAATGAGGGAGTCATCCGTGTTCTAAGGATAAAACGGGGGCGCCGAGGTATTCTATGACCAAAGAAAGGTCTTGTCGCGAGCTGGATTCGAACCAACACGCCGGAAAAGAGGCCCGGTGAACTACCCTTTATTCAGATCGCGACTTTTGTTAACCCGGTTCGCAAAAACAAAATGAGTGAGGCGCCAAACGCGGGCTAAAACCTAACAAACAGCCATCATAGCGTAGAAGAGGCTGCAGCATCATTTATCCCAGCTGGAACAATCACATTCTCCTCAGAGACCATATCTTGCACACACACAGAGGCAGCTTGATTCCCAACATCAGAATCACCAACAACTAAGCTAGCAATAGCCATTGTAATGGGACGACTCTCAGGTCCAGGATCCAATGGATCCGGAGCTTTAGGAGGAAGAGCAGAAATCCCAGGATGAAAGCGAATCCCATTCCCAACATCTGAAGGTTCACAAGGCACATCCACATTAGTCTCACCTTTCTTCACACTAACACCATTAGTTACATCTTTCCGAATTTTTCTTGGCGTTTCTTCACGGGTTTAATAACAGGCCTGGCAACGTTAATCTTACCAACACTAGCACTACTCTGAACAGATTGTTGCAAATTCTCATCAACAGCAGGAGAAGAAGTGCGAGAAACCATAGCTGGAGAAGGGATATTCTTACCAGCAACAACAGATTTAGAATTAGCATTGGACTTCCCACCAGAAGAGGCACCCGCCTTCCCTTTCACCGAATGCAAAATAATAGCATTTAACCGCACTCCATATAGGTATTCGTCCGCGAGGGTCTGTTACAACGGTTTGAAAGCCCTTCAGAGGTAATTCCAATAGACTTATTGGTGGGTGCCATTGGGGCTATCGTAACGAGAGTCTGCGTAATCGAAGAAATTCTCAAAACTAAAGAATTGACGGTAATAACCGAAAGAACCTTTTTTTGTAATTCCGCAGAAAAGAATCAATTTAGATAGCCGCTCCGGTGGCGACTAGATCAACGCGTTATTACTTCAAGAGAAAGCCCATCGAAGTTCACTATGAATCTTTGGGTACCTCTCATGAGATTTATGGGCACTATGTAATAGTAAGAAGTATAAAAAAAGAAGTTCTTTGTATATATGTTCGAACCACAGTTGGTCATCTTTCTCTTTATCGAGAAATCGAAGAAGCTATCCAAGGATTTTGCCGAGCCTACTCATATGGTACCTAATCATATCGTATCGAAGCTAAGTAATTCTATGACACCCGTGTGATTTTGGATTTCTCCAGTTCAGCTAGGATCACAGTTCCTGAATTTCTATGCGAATCAAGATCGAGAAAAGGAAGTTTTCCAATCATTGACTCAAACCCATTGTCGAACCCCACTCATCGGAATAGGGAGGTACTTATGGCAGAACGGGCCAATCTGGTTTTTCACAATAAAGTGATCGATGGAACCGCTATTAAACGACTTATTAGTAGATTAATAGATCACTTCGGAATGGCATATACATCACACATCCTGGATCAAATAAAGACTCTGGGGTTCCGACAAGCCACTGCTACATCCATTTCATTAGGAATTGATGATCTTTTAACAATACCTTCTAAGGGGTGGCTAGTCCAAGATGCCGAACAACAAAGTTTGATTTTGGAAAAACACCATCATTATGGTAATGTACACGCGGTAGAAAAATTACGCCAATCTATTGAGATATGGTATGCTACAAGTGAATATTTGCGACAAGAAATGAATCCTAATTTTAGGATGACGGACCCCTTTAATCCAGTCCATATGATGTCCTTTTCGGGAGCTAGAGGAAATGCATCTCAAGTACACCAATTAGTAGGTATGAGAGGATTAATGTCGGATCCACAAGGACAGATGATTGATTTACCTATTCAAAGCAATTTACGTGAAGGGCTGTCTTTAACAGAATATATCATTTCTTGTTACGGAGCCCGCAAAGGCGTTGTGGATACTGCTGTACGAACGTCGGATGCTGGATATCTTACACGCAGACTCGTTGAAGTAGTTCAACACATTGTTGTACGTAGAACAGATTGTGGCACCATCCGAGGCATTTCTGTGAGTCCTCTAAATGGGATGATGCCGGAAAGAATTTTTATCCAAACATTGATTGGTCGTGTATTAGCAGACGATATATATATAGGACCGCGATGCATTGCCATTCGAAATCAAGATATTGGAATTGGACTTGTCAATCGATTCATAACCTTTCAAACACAACCAATATCTATTCGAACCCCCTTTACTTGTAAGAGTACATCTTGGATCTGCCGATTATGTTATGGCCGGAGCCCTACTCATGGCGACCTGGTCGAGTTGGGGGAAGCTGTAGGCATTATTGCGGGTCAATCTATTGGCACTCAATTAACATTAAGAACTTTTCATCTGATTCGAAGACTCTTATATCCACCATAAATGGCTCTCTTGAAGGTGGTGACTGGGAAATCTTTCCTATACTTCAGCGAATTCGTGATCTTCTTTGGAATTTCCAAAGATGCCAATGGTGAGTAGGAATTGCAACAAAGCAGCAGATAGTGCAGCATCTTATGCTTTGAGGGGGATGAGTTCAGAAGTGTGGGTCGATCTCACGTTTAGCGAGCCTGGTGGTCTTCATCATAAACCAGTTATAACGTTTATCTCGCCTTGCCTACTTTGTTGAAAGGGTCTCACTCCCGATCTCCTCACAAAGAAAGATCGTCGTCGTCTGTTCAACTACTCCTTAGTCGGCCATTGAACCCACACACTTTAGATACTGCTTATTAAGTAAAATGCATGTATGAGACGGAGAAAGCAGAAAAGTGCACTTACAGTTATTCTACACGGCATTTTGGGCCTCCGAAAGCTTTTTCTCGTTTTTGGGACCCTAATCTTGAATTTAATAGGCAAACATTCGTTATCCAAAGGTCTTGGAAAGCTACCTGTTTAAACAAAACCAAGATGCCGAGTTTCTCACTAATCGACTTTGCCTACATTCCGCTCGGAGTAAAAGAGAAAGAGAAAGTGAGGAGAGGGCGAAAGAGCGGAAATAAATGGGGATTCACGTAGGAGAAAAAGAGGACCACGAGATCACCTGGAAAAGAAAATTATTCAGGGAGTAAGAACACCAAGATGCAGGACTACGCCCCCTGCAGTTAGCAATAGTATAAAATAGTGCAAGTGACAGCAGCAGCAACTACGACTTGATGTTCACGAAGACCAAGGAAATACCTGTAATACTACGAGAGGGCAGAAAGTGGAGGAGGAGAAAGATATTAGTGTAAAGGGAAGCACTCCTTCCACTCTCAACAGAACGTTCAACTTGTGCTTCTGTAAATAGAATACCCAGTCCCACCAAAGCAAACCTTCAGGAATCAATCCCCTCAGGAATAGATTACCAATATACCCATAGTCATCAGAGTGGAATGCCCGCTGTCTTTCAACCATCTGCAAATAAAAGTATAATACAGAAAAAAAACATATAGATCCCCTGAATTATTTAAGTCACAAAGAATAAAAATAGGATAACATTTTTGGCACTTCTTCAAATTTATAGCATTCCAACGCTTTTCAATCTGATAACCATCTGGATCTTTAAGTCGGTAAGTTAAGTTCCATCAAGTCCGACCTTGTCGATAATGTAGGGACCCTCCCAATTTACCCCTAACTTTCCACTGTTTGACTCTTTGGTATTATAAAATTTATCCAGACTAAATCACCGACCTGAAGCTTTCTCACCTTCTTGTCATATGATCTCTTCACTTTCTTTCAGTGAGCTTCATATGTCATTGGCATTTAGCCTCCCTCGACTCTTCCACACGTTTCACCTCCTTCGGAGCGCCTAGCTTTAGGTTCTGAAATAGCTCAACCACCAAGGACTCTATTGAGAGGAATTCACTCCTTTGCGGCTGCTTAAGACTCTGTCTTTCTGTGACATCTAGGCACTCGTGCTCATCCCGACTAGGACAGCCCTTGCGGCAGGACTCGTTAAAGCTCCACGGCAATAAACAGTCACCTTTCGATCTGTTGACCAAGACAAAGTCAAGGAGTCCCAGTTTGAAACCTTCATTTGGCTACATTCCCGCAAAACGCTTGCAATCCCAGCTTCTTAGAAGCGCTCTTGTCGGTCGACTTGCTCTCTCTTCCTATCAACTTCAATGCGATTTTCGGCTATCTTTTTTGCACGGAAAGCTATTTCATACCCCCCCAAAGAATACCGATCTCTGTTATTAATTAATATAGAACTCCTATATCGTATTAATACCTATGTCATAAGTTATTAATACGTTATTACTGTTTATAGTAAAAGAAAAAAGAAGTTCATTTTACCTAGCTGTCAAATCTTACTTGACCATTTTCGCTAATAAAAGCCTGATCGATCCGCAACAATTCCGTTTCACCTACATGGAAAATCTTACTTGACCGTTTTAGCTAAGGAGATCGTTGCTTTTTTGAAAGAAGTTCATTTTACCTAGCTGTCAAAGTGATCATTTTCCGCAAATCGCTGTCTTTCTCATCCCGATCTCGAAATTTCATAAGAGATAAACGCCCGGTTCACGAAGGTCATGTTCTGGCCCGCAGACGTAGGAAGACTTAAGCTGTCAACCGAACTGCGTCACCAAAGCGGCTCTTCTTTTCGGGAGAAGAGGGCAAGTCCCCTTATGTCAGTTCAAATCTGACGAGTCGCCGCCCATTACTACAGTTGGGAAAGACCATTCCTATCTGGAGCACTATAAATTTACTTTCCTTTGCACCGAGAAACAGATGGATTTTAATTCATTACGTAACTGTTCTTGATCGCCGAGCTCTGATGGAATGACATTGCAAGCCTTCTGCCTCCCTGCAATCAGTCAGCCACCCCTGAGAGAAATAAATTAATTCCAAAGATCTTAGGCAAATCCAAAGAGGGTTTTCCTGTACGTTCATCAGTAAATATTTCTAGATCCCAATACACCCAATGCCAGATAGCTGCCAAAAAACACAAGCCAGAAAACACAATATGTGCCCCGGCCACACCTTCGTAACTCCAAATACCCGGATTCGTTACAGTCCCCCCTGTAATACTCCAACCACCCCATGAATTCGTTATTCCTAAACGAGTCATGAAGGGTATAACGAACATACCCTGTCTCCACATTGGATCAAGAACAGGGTCAGAGGGGTCAAAAACGGCTAATTCGTATAGAGCCATCGAACCGGCCCAACCAGCAACCAGAGCTGTATGCATTATATGGACAGAAATCAAACGACCGGGATCATTCAATACGACGGTATGAACACGATACCAAGGCAAACCCATGGAACTACCCCTTTATCAACGAAAAATAGACACAATGTAACTTTATTGCATTGGAGAAAACTATGCTATGGACCCCTTTTTTAGGGGATTCTCTTGGGGAAAGGATTAATATTTGTTTGATGCTTTTCGTAATAATTACTTTTAGTAATAACGAAACTATTTTGTTCGTAGGAACAAAAAGAAGCAGATCTATTCTACACCCGATAAGTACCAATACGCAATGGTAAGGGGGTTAGTACCATTTTATATGAGTGAATGTATATATATTTGTTCATCATTCAAAGGACTTATTTGTAAGAATTTCCCTTTATTCATTTTGTCTTCTTTTTTTATGAACTTAGTCAATCTAGGGATAAAATAGGATAATAAAATAGGATATCAAATCAATAGTATTATATTAGACCACTAAACCCACTGTTACGCTTTCACATCAAAGTGAGATATAGTACTTAAATTTTATTTTATTTAATGCCTATTGGTGTTCCAAGAGTACCTTTTCGAAGTCCTGGAGAGGAAGATGCATTGTGGATTGACGTATAGTGCGACTTGTCAGATATATTGGGCATTTCAATGCATGATCCGAAAAAATGATAAAAGAACAAAGAGGCTTTGATCGTGTCACCTCTGCATTTATGCTGCTAACCACTACTGAGTAAACGGCTGTACCAGCTAAATATGTAAATATGAAAAAAACGCTGCTATCCAATAAAATGGATTTATCACGAACCCTATTTGGTTAAGTCCCGCCTCCTACCAATGCTCGCCGAGACAGGACTGGGGACTTCCCATCGGCCTTGTACAGCCATAGCAGGACGAGACAAAGACCGACGCATGCTATCACCCCAAGACAGAGGACCTCCTATTCTAACAAATTGTAGAATGTGTGCTATTGGCTGGTGAGTTGGTTAGTCGACTTCGTCTGTTCGGAAGGAAAGATGCTTTCAAAGAGGGCGGTCAATCTAAACATCATAGTAGCTTTCAAAAGGCCTGGCTGGTCCACTGACGAATAGAGTCAAGTGCGGTCGGTTCCATAACAAACGTAAACGTAGCTGATCCGGTCAAGTCAAGCGAAGCCGTACCGCCAAGCCATTCAGGTGAAAGAAAGGACTGAACTGAGGCTCCGGCTCCGAGTGACTGACTACTATAAAATCTAGAAAGAAGAGCGATCTTCGACCTTTCCTATTGTTGGAGAATAGGTCTACTAGTTCCCGATTCCATGTGAATGTATCTATATGAACCTAATATCTCTTCATTCTTCTTGAATTGTCCCGAGCAGGACCCCTAGAGTTTAGAGACGCAACGAACCAGCATAAAAAAAGACTTAGAGTCCCATCTCTATGCTTTTGGGCCCGTAGTTTCAATTTGTGTAAAGCTTAAGTTATATATTTGGGGGAAGACGTCCTTCTAACTTAGAATGAATGATGCTGCTCCGCTGCCACTGCTGTCACCAGGAAGATACCTTTATTAAGAGATTGGAGGGGTAAAAATAAATTCTGACTCGGCCGGAGGCCTCGAAGTTTACCCTTTTCACGTTCTCTATACTATAAAAGTTAGTGAATCACTTCCAACTGAATAAGATGGGATTGGAATCCCTTTTTGTAGAGTCCACCATGGCAAAATCATACCCAATGTGATAGGAGTACCCAGGCCCCTGGTTAGTAGTTGTTTAGCTCGGCCGGTTGAATCGGGAATTCTTTTTTGTTCATGGGCCTATTCTCTTTCTCCTTCCTCCCCGCGAAGACGCTTTTCTATGCGGCAAGAACATTGGCTATGAATCAATTGGTCCTTTGACCAGGGATACAGCTCTATATCCGAACGGAATGATGAACTAAACAAGGGCTATCTGGCCTCTAGTGGCGGATTCCCCACACAGAAGAGGAAGGACTCGATGTGAGGTGAGTTGACTGTAGGGCGCTGCTTGATGCAATTGGGTCAACTCCACTACGTTTAGTGAAGCGGAAGCTGAAGTTGAATATGTCACGACAGGCTCTTTACCATATTAATGTATATGTATCTTCTCATTTAGGCAGAAGTGAATAGATTGGTAACTGGTTCGTCGTACGTTCCAATATCGACCTGCGGCGAAAGGGAGCGAATCAAACTTTCTTAACGAGTTCAAAAACACTTTGCTCAAGCTCACCTGAATAAAGAAAATTGGAACAGATTTCATTAAAGTATAGAAAGTCTTTCCTGTGTAAGTATGCGGAAATATAAACCCTTAAAACAATGAAGAGAATCGCTTTGCGAGTGTCCGCTCCGGGGAGTCGAAGATATCAAGTCAGAAGGAACCGAAGCCTGTAATAGGAAGGGTAACAGGAAGGGTGAAATCTTGATCGAAAAACCTCGTCACTTCGGTAAAAAATAGAAGAGTAAGAAGTAGTCTTCCATACTCCCCTAACACTCGTTCTATTCGCCAGGGAAAGGGTGGAGCTGAGACCCTCAAGTTCAACATGGCCCTAATTCTTATACCGGTGTGCAGAAATACAATTACTTGGCTAAGAAGCAAGAGGGGGTGTAGTTCCCTTTGATGACAATATAAATTTTCCCAAGGTAAGGTGCAAGACTTGTTAGACTATTGATCTTCACTCTCCTTTTTTCTTATGCACAGGATTTTTATATAATTTATATAATTACGTGTACTGTAAGGGCTTATTTTCAATACATTGATGCATCAATACATTAATGTCAATCAACTTCATACAATAGTATATATTAGCTCAATTTAGTGGTAGGCTAGTTTACCATTGCACTGAGCTAGTCTACCGCTACATGAAATAGGTCTGTATCGATGTGTTAGTATCATATAATGTTTTAAATCTATTTTTTACACTAGCTCGTTAAGAATTCTTTAATAACATAAAGTAAAAATTAAAGGGTCAATTAGAAATACAAAGATGATATTTAATTCCTTAAAAGATAGAGAAAGATGTGTGAGAAACTCACCTCTCCATTTAGCACTCTATTCAATGGTCGCTTCGGCTATTTTGACAAAAGCATGTACTATATTTACTGATTACATTATGCATTAGGTGATTAAATTTGGGATTGCCGTGGGGGGCGGTCTACATGCAGGTTCACATCTGACATGCGACTTCCCTAAGCTACTACACTCGACCAATGATCAATACGACAAGATGAAGCCGTTTTTCGGCCGGACGACTACTGGTGGTTCGTGAAGGGCACCGAGGGCTGGACCGGGGTGGTTATGGTGGCGTTAATGCTCGTGGCATACACATTGGCTCAACCTTGGTTCCGTCGCAATCGACTAAGAAACCCCCCCTAAAACCCTAAAGAAACTTACAGGGTTCAATGCCTTCTGGTACTCCCACCACCTCTTTGTCATAGTGTACATCCTCTTTATTATCCATGGACACTTTCTCTACCTCTCCAAGAACTGGGACAAGAAAACAGTAAGTGCTCCTTCAAATTATTGTACTAGTCCAGTGAAGCAAATTTTATAAACGGCAAAGCCCTTTGTTACTTTCTACTTCATCACTTTATAACATGCTTGTTTTCATGAATGGTCATCGCAGACATGGATGTATCTGGCTTTCCCAGTAATAATGTATGCATGTGAGCGTTTACTTCGTGCTTTCAGGTCTGGATATGAAACAGTGAAGATTTAAAAGGTATAGTTACTGTTTTCGAAAGTTGTTTAATTTCTTTCCAGCAATAGCTAATGCATTATTGCTTTATCGAAAAGCTAAATAATCAAACATATTTTCTTGAATTCCAATAATTACAGGTTGCAGTTTACCCGGGAAATGTATTGGCACTGCGTATGTCTAAACCAAAGGGATTAAAATACACCAGTGGACAGTACATTTACATAAATTGTTCAGCTATTTCCCCATTTCAATGGTACTTTGTTCATAATTATTTATTACTTTGGATTACACATTTTTTGTGTGTTTTTTTTTTTCTTAATATGCAATCATTTTAGACTTTTATTTAGTTATCGTTGTAATTTATAATGATTAACGTGTCTTATAGGCATCCCTTCTCGATTACTTCAGCTCCCGGAGACTATTATCTAAGCGTTCATATTCGCACATTGGGTGACTGGACATCTTAGCTCAAATACATTTTCCCTCAGGTAATTAAATTCATTTAATTTGCATAATCTCATTGATCAATTTCTTGGGCATATGAGTCTAAATTTTTTTTTGCTTATGATGAACATTGTAGGTTTGTCAACCTCCTTCTATAGAACACAGTGGCCTTCTAAGAGCTGATATTGAACAACCCAATATCCAACCCAGGTATACTTATGTACTTGAACTCATGTAGAAAATATTAAGAGACAGTCGCCCTCATGGTGAAATTTCATCCACATCAACGGTTAACAACCGTCCACGTATATAAACCCTAATTATCGTTCTTGAAACTAATTTAAGCATATACTAGCAGGATGCCAAGACTTCTTATTGATGGTCCATATGGTGCACCAGCACAGGACTACAAAAATTACGAAGTCCTTCTACTTGTAGGACGTGGAATTGGAGCAACTCCATTGATAAGCATAGTAAAAGATGCGCTTAACAACATTAAGCGACAGAAATAAATATAAGCTTAAATGTTGGTAGAAAATAGTGTTAAAAGAAAGTCTACTTTTGCCACAAAACGAGCTTATTTCTACTGGATAACAAGAGAGCAAGGCTCGTTCGAGTGGTTTAGGGGCGTGATGAATGAGGTGGCCGAAAATGACCTAGACGGCGTGATTGAGCTTTACAACTACTGCACCAGTGTCTATGAAGAAGGAGATGCGCTTTGATTACTATGCTTCAATCCATAAACCATGCCCGTGTGGATGTAGTTTCGGGAACGCGGGGGAAGACACATTTTGCTAGACCGAATTGGCGTAACGTTTTTAAGCATGTGGCAGTTAAGCACCCTATTTTCTTTTATGATAACTGTAATGTATACTGAGTTGGTTTTTCTTGTACTTTTGATGCAGGAGTGTTTTATTGTGGTGCACATGGATTAGTTGGGGAGTTAAAGAGGTTAGCTCAAGACTTTTCCAGAAAAACAGAGACCAAGTTTGATTTCCACAAAGAGAACTTTTAATTCCACCCTAACCATATATCCCCTTTTAGGATATTTTAGGGTATATATATAGATGTAATGTGTAAGTAATATTGATCTCATTCATAATTCCATCAATTATATTCTATTTATAAAAATTTCCAAGTTGTACAGTTGCAAAACTATAATATAATGAAGCTGGTAGTTCCTGAATTATGAAGCTCGGTATTATAAGTATTCATTCAAAGATGCTGCTCTTGTTTTATGACAAACTTTGGCAAATTAATTATGGCCAAAAAGTTTTTTCAGAAAAAGCGGAACCACTAATCTTAACAGTAAATAAAAGCCAATCTTTATTCTCCTAATTGGAAAGTTCTTCTCTACAGCCCATAGAGAAAAAATTAAGCAACCTAGGTTCAAAAAGCTTCAAGCTTATTTCATAAACTTGTACTCTTTTCTTTATACTAACCAATAACCAACCAAGGCAGGTAGAGTAGTACACAACTCAAACTGGGTTTTTAATTTTACTATATTCCACAAACAGAGCCAAATAAAAAAATTCCTTAAGTTAGTTAAAAATTAATCCTATAACTACTTTTCCTAATAAACTACCACATATTCTATAGTTATTGGAAAAGCAGGAGATTTTGGGGTTCCTTCCTCTGTTCTTCTCATTTTTCAAGAAAGTTTTCATTATAAAACTTAGAATGCTAGTAATCTTAGCTAGCAGAAGCATAAAATCCTAAATTGATAGGTGTCCAAAGTGTCCATTAGAAAATAACACGTATTTCAAAAAATCTTTTGTTTCTTGTATGGTATGTACTAAATGGTAAATTGCCATCCCACCAAGCATCAAAATTTAAGGGACCCCAGTGTTTTCTCCAGTGTGCAATTCATTTAACCCTCAGCTCACTAGAACCTTCTCACCATCATAAAAACCCTCCTCATCAACTTCATTTTGAAGCATTCCCACTTGCCACACTCATTTGATCTCTTTTCTCTTTTCATTTCTTTTGGTAAATGGAGAAGAATTCATTAACAAAGCCAAAAGAGAACCAAAAGAGATACTGATCTCTCCTCTCTAAAACACAAACTTGTGCGTGTGCTCTCTCATAATTCTGTCATCTCTCCTAATGGCTTCAACAACTGAACCCAAAGTAGAAATCCAAGAAGTAGCTGAAGAAGTTTATTCTGAAACTCTCAAATACAAGGGAAAAATAAAAAAAAAACTATGCTTAGCTAATTTCAAACTCTCCTCTGTTTTCCTCTGTTTCTAACATCTATTCTCTGTTTTACAGACTTGGGTATTGAAAGTCTCTATCCACTGTGCAGCTTGCAGCAAGAAAGTCACGAAAATCTTGAAGAAAATTGATGGTAAACCTTAAATCCTCGATATGCTTACTTTTTTTTTTTTTTTTCTGATATGGGTAGTTAACTGTTTCTTCAAAGACTGCTACTTTAAGCTCACTAAGTTCAGTTTTACTGTGTACTAGAGGAGTTTCATAGCTTTTCTCATCTGGGTATTGTTAATTGTGTCGAAAGTTTGCAGCTTTAACTCAAATCTTGTACTTTCTATTTATGGCCGATATGATGGGTTTTGTTCATTTACTGTGTTCTCACTCTTTTCGTGTAAAAACATGTGTTCGATTACTGTTCCTGATTTAATTTTCTTTTTTGTTTTAAGGGGTTTACATTACGGAGGTGGACATTTCGCAGAAAAAAGTGACGGTCACAGGAAATGTGGAGGTAGAGACTTTGATCAAGAAACTGACCAAAAAGACCGCGAAACACGTAGAGCTGTGGCCTGACCCGAAATCCAATTCCAAAGACAAGAAGCAAAGCAACCCCCAAAGCAAAGAGAAACAGAGCGACCAAGCTGAAATCTCCCAGGAACCAAACCGGGGCGGTAGGGGCGGCGGTGGAGATGTGAAAAAGGGTAAAGAGACGGTGAAAGTTGAAGTTGTTGAAGTTCAAGAGTCTGGTGGTGGTAGCAAGAAGAACTTTTAAGTTGGTAGCTCCGGCAATAGCAAGAATGTTGAGGAGGGTAATATTGTCAAACCACATGAGGGCGGTGGCAGAGGAAAATTGAAGGAGGCACAGACCGGCAACTTGCTGGGCCCTGAGGGCGGAACTGGGATTTTAATTTTTTTTGATAAAAAAAAAGTAGAATATTAGAGAGTCGCTCATCTACAACTTATTCTTAAGAATTAAAACTTATTTGCAAGTGTAAGAAAACAACAATATGGAGCAAATAAAATAATAGTGATCACTTTGTAACAATTGAAACTCAAATCAAAGATACAAATTTTGACCATCCTTATACGTTTTGCATCGCTCTCACACAAACTTTTTCAATTGCATAATTTGAGAGATCCCATTATTATCATTAATTTGAAAACTATATAGTTTAGTGAAATAGTGGTGGATGTGGCTTGATTCATGTCAAATCATATGGTACACTTGACCCCATGACATGGAAGAGAACAGAAATAAGTACCCTATATTTTCAGTTGGCAAGAGTTTGAACCTGTTATTTGATTCAGTGGCAGGCATAATGATTTTAATCTTTCAGTAATTATAACTTTGGCTATGAATGAACCAGTATTTGAGGTTGTAATGTGGGTTCAACTTTTCATGATGTTTCTGGTGTGGTTGATAAGTTGAGAAGATTTAGTTTAGGGAAAAAATATAAAAAGGGGTTAATCAAATGTCATGACACACCCTTCTTCAACTACTCTTTTAACTTTAAAACAAACCAGCATGGGGCTCAAATCCACAGAATGCAAATCTTAAGGGACATAGGTCCCTATTGGAGGGTCACATCCCTTCTTTTAGTAAAAATTTTATTTTAGGCATATGTACGCATGTCTTTCCTAAAATCCAAAAGCTAATTAGATTCGGCATATCGTGCTCCGGACTATTAAAACTTCGGAGCCTGGAGTTTGGAGTCGTTAGATTAATAACTGTTTGTGGTGCGTCTCACACAATGAGCTATTCTAATGGCTCCCGGTTCCGGAGTTTCAGTACTCCGGACTATAAAACACCTCTGGATTTGCCGATATTAAATCCCAGATCATTCAAGAGCTTGCATCATTGTATTTGTGATACTTGTGATTATTCATCAACTTCTTTTGATAAAATTCCCCTCTGAATGAAAACAGACACACAAAGACAACTGTATTTTTAATTATTGAGGCAACCCCCTCCTGAATAGCAATAAGAATCTCATCTTTCATCTGTGCTTCAAAATCAGATCACTGTTCAACAATGAAAATGGTAAGGAGTGTTGTATGAGACTTGTCAAGTTGTCAGCTTGGTTATTGGATAAACTCAGCCAGCTCTATCAAGAACAAAGAGGTTTAAATCTATTTTTTGAATAGAACCAAAGAAGCTAGAGTACTTTGGGGTGTAGTGCATGCCTAATTTCCTCTATATGATTTGGCAAATGTACTGGAAAAAAAGCAGAAATCATGTGAAGAATCAGAGGCATTTAAACCTGCACCCACCTTATGGCATTGTGAAGTGACTGAACAGTAATATGAGGCATCTAACTGTACTGATTTTTGGATTTTAAGATTATCTCATGAACAGTTTTCAGCGATGTCATTGGCTCATTGCCAAAATGATCCAATATATATCTCATCCTATCTTTATGATAGTATAAAGCTTTTCTCATATGGATAATATGAGTCCAACTATAGCTACACCGTGGCTGTACAAAGTACACTTTATAGATTTTAATTAACTTCTTATGTACTTGATATTGGTTAAAATTTACATGAATCTTAGTAAGAACGGGAAGGGTTAAGGATTTACTTGATTACCATGGTTATTCTTTAATAAATGATCACTATGAGGTGGCCAGTGGATGGCATCTCCTTATAACAGAATTGTCACGAGAATGCAGTGTGACAAACAACGCCACTCTCTTTCTCACTCTATAAAAGGCGGTTAGAGAGTGAACTACAGGTCCGCAATTCTACGCTCGCTCTCCAATCCATTGCTTCGTTTCGGTTCGCTTCGTTTCTCAATTCTAGCCCTTTTTCTTTTGCTCCGATCCATTCTATCATCATCAAAATTATCTTTATCGTCATCTAAATGGCTCTGTGAAAACTTGCAGGATTTTATTTTACGAACCCGATCAAGAATCGCAACGTCTCAAAGAGTTTTTGGTAGAAGTTACAGTACGGATCTGAACTTTCACAAATAAGTAGCAATTACAGCAAGCATACACAGAAGAAAGAACTCTTGTAGTGAAGCAGAGAATAGAAAGAAAAACTATCAAATCCAAAGGGTCGAGATTTCCATTGCTTTTGTGGAATCTAGAAATGGGTTTATAATTCCAGAAAGAGACAAACAGTTTAGGGCCTTGCACAATGTAAATTGTTCTTTCCAGTTCACAATGTAATGTAATCCTATTTTAGAAACTTTAAGCACACCTCTAAGATAAAAAAGTTTAATTAATCTTCAAACTTTAACCATTATCTTTACACATCAGATAGCATTTTGAAACTTGAAAGATTGCAATGGTCCTACTAAGAAACAAACCAAGCAATTGCAAGCTAATTACAACCAAGAGAAAGTGCATCATGGGGTCAAAGTGTTTTGCTTTAATTTAGAACTTTGAGTTTAGGACACATGGTTAATGTTATAGTGCTCTTAAACCCTACTTAACCACCACTCATGCATAAAACCCTTGAAGATTTATGTCACTAAGCCACCATTTCATAACAACCCAAAATGCCAAATCCAATTTATACATCAGAAAAGGCAATCAGTTACAATTTTGTACCTACTGAAAATTAAAACCATACATTAGAGTCCTACTAGCTACATACTAAAAGTACTCGTAAAAGCTAAAACCTCTTAAACCCAAAATTTATTCTTCCCACTTGATCATCTTCCTATATCCACATTACTTGATACCATAGCACAAAGCCACAAACCATCCCCATGCACTTGATCACTTACACAAGCTGTATAAGCTTCCCTCCATACACCACAATGTCCATTAAGCCCTCATTGCACCCCCAAGACTTCACATAATATGGCACCCATTTGGATTTTCATCACTGAACAAGGCGAAGGTATCGGAATCGGCGGAATAGTAGGGATGTGGTGGATGGGATGGCGGTGGTGGATGGTTTTCCAAATGATACGATGGCGGCTCAACCTCAGTTTCCCCTAAACCCCAATGTGCATACGTGTGCGTCTGAGAATAAACAGGTTGTGTAGCATAGCGAGCCGCGCCGTAGCTAACGCTGGGGTGCGCCGCATTGTAGTTCATCGCATACACTGGAGCAAAGTACGGCTGCTGCCTTGGATAGTACGGGTGCTCATACACCTGCTGCTGAGGTGGAGGGCCATCATAGTCTGGAACTTGAATTGGGCTCTGGACATTAATTAGGAATTTGGCTCTGGACATTGGGCGGCCCATGAGGCTGAGGCCCGTGCTGAGCTGGTGGTGATCCAGTGCTTGGTGATGCATCGCCACCCGGTTCACCCTCAGCAGCATTGCCGTTGTCGTTCCCGTTTTGCCCCCCGTTCCTTTTCTTTTTACCCCTACCGCCACTGCCATTGCCAGCACCACCTCCACTTTTCTCACCCTAGTTCAAGGTTCAAGATTCGTCGACCAGGGGGAAGCTAGGACTTGTACTTGGCTCACCGTCAGAGGGATGGGAAGTAGATTTCTCGATAGGGGAGGAGAAGATTTCTTTTCTTGGACACCATAGCGGTAGGAAGTCTACACAGATGGGAAGTCACCAAACTTATCCTATTACTCGAAGGCCATAGGATGCCTTTTGACCCGATAAGGTCGAAATTGAGGCTATCAGTACGGCAATGGTTAACTTTCAACAGGTAGTTGCGCAAGTCATTAAGGATTCGCGAGAGCGGGGAGGAGAAACTCCTGTTTCCAAAATGACAGCGAAGCGATGCTCCATACGGTGGGGGAACAAACATTCCTTTCACATGTGGGGGTTGGTTGTTCGGGGATATCGCAAGAAGTAGTGATGGAAGAACGAGATAAAGGATGGATTGAAGTCCAGAAGTCAAGGAAGTCAAGCGAGATCGGGGAATCCCTCTTTGCCTCAGCTCTATACAGGATTCTCCTCTATAGAGTTGTGGGATACTTTAAAGAGAAGAAAGTCTCTTAACTCCCGACCGAACGTTACTTCATCACCTATTGAAGCACCCGAGCGTGACGCTTACCGCGCAATGCAATCAAGGAAAGAAAGAGCGGTAAAGGCCTTTATACCGCTTTATACCGTTAGGCTCGGGGAGCCTTACTGACGTTCCGTGTGGCAAAAGACTTGACTTTACTCTTTCTCTTTAATTTATAGCAGCTTACTTCGCGGAAGGTCTCCTAATATCATAGGTGGTGCTCGAAATCACCGATAGTAGAATTGCGTGTGTGACTAAGAAGGAATTTCGAACGTTTCTGCCTTTACAAAAAAAAGCGAAAAACATGGAGGTAGAGACAGATATATAAAAAGTGTTCCGTAAGGATCCGCTGTAGGAACTTTATTTTAGAGAAGAAGGTAGTTTCATACACAAACTTTGATTTAATTTAATACTTGACTTGACTTGGGGCCCGCCACACCCTTCCTTTTTTACGCCACAACCTTCCTTTTTTACGCCACAACCTTCCTTTTTTACGCCACAACCTTCCTTTTTTTTGCGCTAACCCCGCCGGTGGTATTTTTTTCTTTTTTTAACTGAGAAAGAAAATAGCGTAGGAAAAGAAGACGATTCTCCGAGATCCCGTGTAGTAAAGGCTATCTCGGAACAGAAGAAAAGTACCGTACTATTAGACCCTATGTCAATGAATGACCTCATTCCTAATTAGACAAATCAGGCAAGGCTATATGCTTAACACATGCAAGTCGGGCGGAGTCTCAACTACCACACAACTACTATACCACTAGCACTCCACGAGTGGATTAGTTGAGTGACTAGACTTAGACTTTCTTTGAGAGTATGAAAAAGAATAAGAGAAGGAAAAAAAGAATAAGAGAAGGGAAGTAGTACGCCCGGTTCACCAGGTTCTACCACTGCAGGGCCCAATCATAGTTAAAAAAAAGAGTTTGATCCTGGCTCAGAAGCTAGTTTTATGCTTAACTAAACGAAAATTTTGTAATTAAGAAGAAGATGTTACGAAGATGTTACGCGGCGTTCAGAACCAGCCTTGAAGTGAATTAATTCGAAAGCACAAAATAAATGGAAAATAAAGTCAAGGTTCCCTCCCATATTAGGAAATTTGTTTTGGTTACCCTTATTCATGCGGAACGAAAAGAGAGGTCCGCCGTTTCCCCAAAAGGAATAAGAAATAGGCTTTTAACAATTTTTCCGAAAAACACCACAATGATTATATCGACTGAGAAGCATAAAGATGGATCGCCTCACTACCACGTAGGATTGCGTACTTTTATCAGCTGTAAGGGTCTGATAGACAAAATAAGAGACGCTTTTCCTGAATGGGAGGGGAAATCCATTCATTTATCCTTTAAAAAGGGATGGCCCGTCATTTGCTCGTATGTCTCGAAAGAGGACGCAGATTTCCTCGTATGGGGCACGTGCCGTTCCGATATTTTAAAACAGGTAAAAATCTATAAGAATCACCTACGGCGAATCCCAATGGAGCAGCCCGCCGGGGGCAAGGAGGTGGAAATCCAAGTCAAATCTGGGGAAAAACAAAAGAGGACCCTTAACGGGGAAGCCAAAAAAGGGAATCCCGCCAGATATGGAATTTCTAAGCGGCAGCTCCTTAACTTTCTTTTTCTGCATTTTTTGATTGCTCAGCCAATATATTGGCTCATGGGAGGGCTTGCAGAAAAAATCTCTCCTATTAAGGATAAAATTTCTGCGTTTTTTTACCCTTCCCCACCGCCGAAACCTTCCTTTATGTCTCAGATATGGTATTGGTTGTTTCCCGCACCACCGACCCCCCCACTATCTCCCGTGGAACAATTCTTTTTTGATCTAATTGTACCCGAAGGCGTCAATTTCTATGACGTCTTTGAGGTTTTAATATATCTTCTTTAAAAAAGGGTGTGTGGAATGGGGCCGGCGAGCGCATCCGATTCGAAAGTCCTTTCCTTTCTTTCCTTCCCGTTCAGTTGCTGAAAGGATAGAGATAAGCTTTCATAATGATCTTCACTTTTCTTATTCTTAGTTCACTTCGAATCCTTGGGTTTATCTTCATGGCTCTCTTCTTCATTCGGTTTTGTGCTCTGACATGGACTTCGTTCGAAATGCTACTAACCCATCTTTATCTTCCACTTTTTCTGTTGGGGATTACAATTCACTTTGTGACTCATTCCTGTGAGATTCCCATGTCTTTCTTGGTTGGACCAACCCAACCGGCGATTTCTTACAAGTCTTTCTTCATTGGGAGAGCAAGAATCTTAAAGATAAAAGCTTATGATGACACGATGGCTGTTCTCCACTAACCACAAGGATATAGGGACTCTATATTTCATCTTCGGTGCTATTGCTGGAGTGATGGGCACATGCTTCTCAGTACTGATTCGTATGGAATTAGCACGACCCGGCGATCAAATTCTTGGTGGGAATCATCAACTTTATAATGTTTTAATAACGGCTCACGCTTTTTTAATGATCTTTTTTATGGTTATGCCGGCTATGATAGGTGGATTTGGGAATTGGTTTGTTCCTATTCTGATAGGTGCACCTGACATGGCATTTCCACGATTAAATAATATTTCATTCTGGTTGTTGCCACCAAGTCTCTTGCTCCTATTAAGCTCAGCCTTAGTAGAAGTGGGTAGCGGGACTGGGTGGACGGTCTATCCGCCCTTAAGTGGTATTACCAGCCATTCTGGAGGAGCTGTTGATTTAGCAATTTCTAGTCTTCATCTATCCGGTGTTTCATCCATTTTAGGTTCTATCAATTTTATAACAACTATCTTCAACATGCGTGGACCTGGAATGACTATGCATAGATTACCCCTATTTGTGTGGTCCGTTCTAGTGACAGCATTCCTACTTTTATTATCACTTCCCGTACTGGCAGGGGCAATTACCATGTTATTAACCGATCGAAACTTTAATACAACCTTTTTTGATCCCGCTGGGGGGGGAGACCCCATATTATACCAGCATCTCTTTTGGTTTTTCGGTCATCCAGAGGTGTATATTCCCATTCTGCCTGGATCCGGTATCATAAGTCATATCGTTTCTACTTTTTCGGGAAAACCGGTCTTCGGGTATCTAGGCATGGTTTATGCCATGATCAGTATAGGTGTTCTTGGATTTCTTGTTTGGGCTCATCATATGTTTACTGTGGGCTTAGACGTTGATACCCGTGCCTACTTTACCGCAGCTACCATGATCATAGCTGTCCCCACTGGAATTAAAATCTTTAGTTGGATCGCTACCATGTGGGGGGGTTCGATACAATACAAAACACCCATGTTATTTGCTGTAGGGTTCATCTTTTTGTTCACCATAGGAGGACTCACTGGAATAGTCCTGGCAAATTCTGGGCTAGACATTGCTCTACATGATACTTATTATGTGGTTGCACATTTCCATTATGTACTTTCTATGGGAGCCGTTTTTGCTTTATTTGCAGGATTTCACTATTGGGTTGGAAAAATCTTTGGTCGGACATACCCTGAAACTTTAGGTCAAATCCATTTTTGGATCACTTTTTTCGGGGTTAATCTGACCTTCTTTCCCATGCATTTCTTAGGGCTTTCGGGTATGCCACGTCGCATTCCAGATTATCCAGATGCTTACGCTGGATGGAATGCCCTTAGCAGTTTTGGCTCTTATATATCCGTAGTTGGGATTCGTCGTTTCTTCGTGGTCGTAACAATCACTTCAAGCAGTGGAAATAACAAAAGATGTGCTCCAAGTCCTTGGGCTGTTGAACAGAATTCAACCACACTGGAATGGATGGTACAAAGTCCTCCAGCTTTTCATACTTTTGGAGAACTTCCAGCTATCAAGGAGACGAAAAGCTATGTGAAGTAAAAGAAGAAAAGGTCGCCGACTGCTACTAAGAACCTAACAGAACTTTTTTGAAAGTCCGGATCGACTTCATGTTCCTAAGTAAGAGAACCATTGTACTCTTCTCTTCTCCTTTCGTTCTCTTCTTTCTTTTTACTTGGTTGGCAGGGTCAGAGCCGGCGAGCGCATCCGATTCGAAAGTCCTTTCCTTTCTTTCCTTCCCGTTCAGTTGCTGAAAGGATAGAGATAAGCTTTCATAATTAGATCTTTTTTTTCCAATTTTATTTTTCTTTTATATGCAATCCGAGAAAAACGGATAAAAACAAAAGGGATCCTCAGAAGGATCCTAATAATAAGAATAATGTTTCCGTTTCAAAACTTTCCAAGAAGGAAATGGCTGAGCGGATCGCCAATTTAATTAAAAAAAGGGGCGATGATGGCGAAACATTGGGAAAATAGGGTGGGTGGTAGATGGTAATAAAAGAGCGGATCCAATATCAAGACTACTTCATTCATTTGTGGGATCAGATGCAGATGATGGGTCCAGAAGAGGGGCAAGCACGACTCTCTAAGGCATGGCGCCAAGCAAGACCCATCAAACCGATACCCCAATCTGTCTCGAATCAATATCCGAAGCGGACCTCGTCAATACGTGTTACACAAACGACGCATCGAACGAACAAGTAAGCGAATAGGGACCGGGCAGCAAGCGGGCGAATCTAATAACTTTGATTCCTCATTCGATCAGTTGCGCTAACCCCTCTTTCCTTTCCCTGGTTCGTTAAACAGAGTAGGGGGCTCTAGCTTTAGCTCGAAGAGGAAACGAGCTCTCGTTCTGGTCTGCACCGGGGGTCAGTTACAGGGGTGGTCAGTAAGTAGTTCCGATTCTAGCTCCTAGCTCTGGAGAAGCTAACTTCAATCACAAAGATTTCACTACACTACTTATTATTATTACGTCAAACATTCCTCTTTCTACTTCTGACTCTCGCACGGATAGAGATGGATTCCCCATCCATTTATCTTTCCATTCCTTCCCGGGCGTACTACCATGATTCCAGGGGCTTCTTCCTCTCATTATTCCAATTCTCCTCCAGGGCCCTCTCATTACCGATCCAGAAGGATACTCAAGTAGGTCACTAACAGATGAGCTATCGCTGTAGATGTAATAACGGTACAATGGCTGTCTAGGAAGCTTGTTACAATGTCCTCGCGCCTCATAAAAAGGGCGCTACTCTGGCAGGGTATACCGCCCCCGGCTCTGGACACACGGGCTCAACGTTCTATGAAGGACTGAACGCAGGTAAGAATACTTTTTTAAGTTCTTTCTCATCGCCTTAGGCATAAAGCCAATTCCATCTCTATCTGACCACTCCGTGACTCCAAGACCAGAGGCAAAAGGAACCATGTCTATTTCAGTTGAGGGGCCTGTTAAGTCATCAAGTAAATGCTCTTTCTGGGCCTAGAAACATCTTCGAATCGGTTGTAATCAACCAATTCTGAATGCCTTTTATGAAAGGTACTATTTGAAGAGCAGCTCCATGAACTTAGCGCTAGCGGCAGTACTATTATATTAGAGACCAAAATAGCCACATCAAAAAAATAGGTATAGCCAAACAGAAGGTTCTTTTCTTGGCTTTCTTGCCCTATCGGTCAGATCAGGTGAAAGCAAGCAAATAAAAGATAGGTAAACTTATTCAACGGCCGCTTGCGCACCAAGACTAAAGGGGGGTTCCGGATAGCCATCATAAGACCGCTTACCTTATATTCCGCTACCAAAGAAAAAGGCTTCCTTTCGCAATCGAACCTCTAGAAGCAAGGTTGCGAAGCCGGGGTATTATGTATCAGCTGAAAACGAAGTGGATGACTCTCTTTTAGTTGACTTTGGAATTTGAGCAGTCTACATCGTCAGCCCCGAAAACTAAGTAGCTCACTAGTGCCAGCCAAAGGCTTCTTTTTTACCTTTCTTGCGGATGTCCTAATCAGTTTCTAGAAAGCTCCTACACTAAAGTCTTTTTTATGATAGTTAAAAACGGAGCCCCCCTATTTTTAGTTTATGGTAACAGAAGATCGGATCAAATACCAAGACTACTTCATTCATTTGAGGGGAGCAGAGCAGTCAAAGAATGAAGAAAGACTTGTAAGAGCCGGTTGGGTTGGTCCAACCAAAAAAGACATGGGACGACTTTACCATTGCTTGGGCTAAGTAAAGCTTGAAAGTAAAGACACCTATAAAGATCTCCCACTGCAAAAGATCTTAACTTGACTTTTTTGTTGAAGGCACCCGCTACTTGTGCTTGATAAATTGCAAGCTTCTGATGCAAGTCTTTTCTCGCCAAGTGCTTCGAGTTCTGCAAGCCACATTTTCATCAGGATTTTTTAGCTGAGTAGCTATCCTTAGAGATGGCAGCTGGACCTCCAATGGTAGCTTCTGAACCGTACACCAGGTATGTACCCTGTTGAAAACAGTTGTCCTATAAGCCCATAGTGCCTCAGGAAGGGGTCAGAAAAGGAATATCTCATCGGGAAGAAAGCCCTTTTGAGTCAGTCAACGAGAATTGATGAGAAGGAGTGACAATCGTTATGAGTAATGGGAGATTCTAAAAGAATGGGTGTTCCATGGGGACAGAAACAAGGGATAGTGGTGGTCGCGAGAACCAACGTTGCCGTTCCACAAAGAGTAACTGGTGATGGCCATAGCGAAACCTCCACGAAAGAAACTGTGAGAATCCCTGATTATCATGGCAAGACCGGCGGAAGCAAGAGAGGACCTGTTCCACGATGCATCGGTGTTCCTTTTGAAATCTAGTGGAGAAGGCAGGGACCCAGCGGCAGACTTGGTGTTGGGAGGCTTAGTAGGATGCATCCCAGATTCATCTTGGCTTGTGGGAACTCATCCATGAGGGACAGTGCACTGTTGATGACAGCATGTGGAGATCGAGCGGCGTCTCTGTA